CATCTACTTCAGAGATACCCTCTGAAACATTTTTCAAATACAAAAGTTCAGTATCCTCCCAAGAAATAGTGAATTAGGCAGGATCCTTTTGTACAAAATAAGAAATAGCAAGACAATCTTCAACAATTTCATCGTAATCGTAAATATTAAATACTTATACAAATAAAAATGCGGGAGAGATAAAAAAAAATGCAGGGTCGTTTGTCTGCTTGGCTAGTCAAACATGGGCTAGTTCATAGATCTTTGGGTTTCGATTACCAAGGAATAGAGACTTTACAAATAAAGCCCGAGGATTGGCATTCCATTGCTGTCATTTTATATGTATATGGTTACAATTATCTCCGTTGCCAATGTGCCTATGATGTAGCACCAGGAGGACTGTTAGCCAGTGTGTATCATCTTACGAGAATAGAGTATGGTATAGATCAACCAGAAGAGGTATGCATAAAAGTATTTGTCCCAAGGAAAAATCCTAGAATTCCCTCTATTTTCTGGGTTTGGAAAAGTGCGGATTTTCAAGAAAGAGAATCTTATGATATGTTGGGAATCTCTTATGATAATCATCCACGTCTGAAACGTATCTTAATGCCCGAAAGTTGGATAGGATGGCCTTTGCGTAAAGATTATATCGCCCCCAATTTTTATGAAATACAAGATGCTCATTAAATGATAACAATAAGAAACTAATCCGCACCACTTCTACAACTCCGGATATTCCTTGAATATCTGTACGTTCTCTTATAGATCAGACAAAGTAATTGAAGTTAAATCAGACAGAATTATTGAGGTCTCAGTCATATTATTATGGATGGGCTAAATAAAAAAATGGAGGGATTAAAAAAAAATTAGGGTAGGGCTTCATTGAGATTCTAAAATTTTTAAGATACTTATTTTGGATGAGCCGAGCCAATAGGATGAACTAAAAAAGTTCTGCATCATGAACTATGTACCGCGCACATCAACATCGAAGGAAATGAATAAAATATGAAAGAAAATGAAAATACAAAGAAATGAAATGAAAGAAGGGGTCGGATTCCATTTGGAATGTATCTAAGATGAATTTTTACTAGTCCCACCCCTCAACTTCCCTAGACTAGACTTTTGGGTCTTTCAACCAACTAATTTAACCTTTCGAATATTATTGATATTATTGAAGAAGTATTAACATTCTTTTTGGGAGTGCAGAAATAAAAAAAAAAAAAAGGAAACAAAATCTAATAATTCATTTTTTTACATACTTTATATACATAGAACATACATATATTCTTTACTCATCTAGAAAGAGTATATCTCCAGACACCTAGATAGATAAATATGTATGATGATCTAGACTACTAAGAAATATGTATGTTGACCCATATTCATTTTAATGAATTGGTGGAATAGATACTCATACAAATGAATTTTGTGCCAGGAACCAGATTTGAACTGGTGACACGAGGATTTTCAGTCCTCTGCTCTACCGGCTGAGCTATCCCGACCATTCGTGACGCATCATCCTCATTTTAAGAGATTACTTGAGTATATGTCAACTAAATAAAAAAAAAAAAGACGAAAAAAAATATTACAAAGTCTTATCCAAGTCCTGGAATCTCTTGGATCTTCCAAAATAAGACTTTGTAAGTTTCAGTCGGAGTAATGATATGTATTGTTAATCATTCAAATGAGGATTCCTTGCTCAAAGATAAGATGCTCATTTGTACGTTTATCATATATATTACATTTCATATTCCAAACATATTCCACATATGCCAAGACTTGTGATAAGAAAAAGAAAAATTCCACTCAGATCCGTTTGTGAAAGAATAGAATGAATAAGAAACATAACGAATTTTGAACCACTAAAAAAAAAGCGGATATAGGATAAATAATTAGAGAGTTAAACGGGCCTTTTGGGGATAGAGGGACTTGAACCCTCACGATTTCTAAAGTCGACGGATTTTCCTCTTACTATAAATTTCATTGTTGCCGGTATTAACATGTAGAATGGGACTCTATCTTTATTCTCGTCCGATTAATCAGTTCTTGAAAAGATCTATCAGACTATGATGGAGTGAATGATTTGATCAATGAATATTCGATTCTTTCTTCAACTTGGAATCGATTCACATCTTTCATTTCTCATATAAATATGAAAAAATAGAGATTTGGGGTCTGTCTGGTCTAATCAATTGAAATAGTATTTCAGTACTATACGTATGTTCATCCTTGATCCTTTCTTTTCTGGGGTTTCGATGGAAGGATTCCTTTACTAAGGAAACGAAATGTCGTCAACTCCATTTGTTAGAACAGCTTCCGTTGAGTCTCTGCACCTATCCTTTTTTTATTCTCCCCTTCTGAACTCTTCTTGGTTTTCGGAAAACAGGATTTGGCTCAGGATTGCCCATTGTTAATTCCAGGGTTTCTCTGAATTTGAAAGTTATCACTTGGTAGGTTTCCATACCAAGGCTCAATCCAATTAAGTCCGTAGCGTCTACCAATTTCGCCATATCCCCCCTTT